GAATTATACGTACTTTGATACTATCTCGTGGTGGTAGTATACGTAAAAAAAATTATCTTGGCTAAAAGATAACCTAAAACCAGATCTTGATTATCTAAACGAACTTGGAACATATTATTGAAATTGAAAAATTGATTCAGATTTAGTAATTAAACTTTCCAAAATTCATTTTTGTTCTTTCATCCCATCGCAAATCCTCTTGAAGTATTAACTAATGTAAGAGGAATCGAGAGGAATGGTATTAGAAACCTATTCTTTAAATCTCTTTTTTTAACAAATAAATAAGAAGTCTGGGTCGAATTCGGATATTAAAAAGATTACCATATATAACACAAGATTTCTCCTCCAATTCTTTCGAGTCGAGCTTCCCGGTCTGTCATTATACCTCGAGAAGTAGAAAGAATTACAATGCCCATCCCACCCAAAATTCTAGGAATTTTTTGATAGTTAGAATAAATTCGTAAACCTGGTCGGCTGATTCGTTTTAAATTTAGACTAGTTCTATATGGTCCTTTCTTCTTCCTTCTATGGCGTAGGATTAAAACCAAAAATTTTTTGTTTTCTTCCCGATGTTTCCTTACATTTTCAATAAAACCCTCTCGTAAGAGTATTTTAATAATGTTTTCGGTGATGTTAGTAGCTGTTATTCGAACGATTCCTTTTCTATTCATGTCAGCATTTCGTATAGAGGTTATTATCTCAGCAATAGGATCCCTACCCATGATAAACTAAAATTATTATTTTTCGCTAGTTTTGATATAATCAACATACTCTTGGTTTTTGTTAATTAATTATTTTATTTAATCTCTGAATTTTCATTTTCTTATTATTTAATTAAAGGTATATGCGTGAAACACAATTTACTAATTAATTTGATTTGATTAATTCTATTTCGTTTTTATTCAACTAATTAAAATACTATAACTATAATACTAAATACTATAACTATATCATGGTCTCCTCTTAATCTGAAATTTTCTATCTTATATCGTCTAATTTTTTATCTTATAAGACCTCAGGTGCTAATGAAACAATTTTAGTAAAATTTAATTGTCTCAATTCCCGGGCAATTGCACCAAAAATTCGAGTTCCTTTTGGATTTCCCTCTTGATCAATGACAACTGCAGCATTGTCATCGTATCTTATTATTATACCGTTATTACGTTTAAGTTCTTTACAAGTACGTACAATTACAGCTCTGATTACTTCTGATCTTTCTAGAGGTGAATTTGGTGCAGCTTCCTTGATAACAGCAACAATAACGTCACCGATATGAGCATATCGGCGATTACTAGTCCCTATGATTCGAATACACATCAATTCTCGGGCTCCGCTGTTATCTGCTACATTCAAATGGGTTTGAGATTGGATCATATCATTTTTTTTTTTTTTTTGTTATTTAAATGCAAAGGAAAAAAAAAGATATATTGTTTGTCCAAAACAAAAAAAGAAACTTCCACTTTTTTTTTAGTATACAAAAGGTCTTTTTCCTTTGGTTCTATATTCCTATTTTGAAATAAGGAATTGAGTTCGTATAGGCATTTTTGATGCTGCTATTGACATAGACTTTTTTGCGATATTTTCTGCTACTCCGCCCATTTCATAAAGTATTCTACCCGGTTTAACGACAGCTACCCAATATTCGGGAGATCCTTTCCCCGAACCCATCCGTGTTTCCGTAGGTCTTAAAGTAATGGGTTTGTCGGGAAATATACGTACCCATATTTTTCCACCGCGGCGTGCATTTCGTGTCATTGCTCGTCGTCCGGCTTCTATTTGTCTAGATGTAATCCAAGCAGATTCAAGTGCTTGAAGAGCATATTTTCCAAAACAAATACGATTTCCTCGAAAAGCTATTCCTTTCATTCTTCCTCGATGTTGTTTACGGAATCGGGTTCTTTTGGGGTTATAGTTGATGGTTCTTTCTCAATTCCATCTCTACTACAGAACCGGACATGAAAATTTCTTCTCATCCAGCTCCTCGCGAATGAAATGATTAAAAAAAAATATCCATGTCTTTTACGAATAAAATAATATATTAAATCATCGTATTCTTTGAGATTTCACTTAATTTAGTTAAATCTATTTATTTTAATTTATTTCTTACTTATTAGATCTATAAATCTTAGATTATTAGATTATTAGAATAGGATATTAGGTAGAATAGAATATTAGTAGAATAAAAATTTGTATCTATCTAATATATATAAATTAGAATCTATATTCTATTTTAGAGTTCTACTAGTTCTAGATCTAATAGTTCTAGATAGAAATAGAAAAAATTCTCTATAATTAATGTCTATAACTAGAATAATTTTTTCTATTTTATTTGTTTATTTTCGATAATCTTGTTTTTGTTATTTGTTATAATATAAGGTTGTAACAAATTTTTTTATATATTCGAATTAGGATATCAGATTGATCAAATTTAGCAATCAAAAAGAATATAAAACAAATCTTCGCGGGCGAATATTTCCTCTTGCATATTTAGTCTTTCAATAGTTATTTTATTTGTAGAGGTAACCCATGATCTCTCATAATAAAATAAATCGATTGTCTTCTGTTTCCTTTCGCTATCCTCCCAATAAATCATTAAGATTTGTTTTCAGTAAAATCTTATGTATTTACAGGTTACATCGTTCCCATCACTTCTCAATTAATGTTTAGGTCTTAATTTTTCCAATGGAGCCTCTAAAAAAATAAAAAAAAAAATTGTTCTTGAGTCAATCTTCTCAGTCTGGAGTGAATCAAGGCTCTTGATTTTTTGTTTTATCAACAGATTAGTTTAATTTTAAATCAATTGGTATGGATGCTTTACTACATTAGCTTTTATGTGATGACTCATAGACCTTACATATTGGAATTTTATATCATTGATATTCTTTTTCTTTCTTTCACCCTTCCACTTATCTGCATAATTTTCTATTTTGATTTTTAAAGCATAATCAGATTGGTTTTCTTTTGTTTGTGCAAAAAGGATTTTAATTGCTACAATGATATGACTAATATATCATATCTTGACTCTTTTTTTGTATCCAGATAATGCAAAGTGATGGGTTGGTTATTAGTTGTATAATTATTAGTTCATACTCTGGTCAGTCCGTTTTTTCTTTTTTATCCGTACTCTAAAAAACCAACGAGTCACACACTAAGCATAGCAATTATATTACTCAATTTTTTATTTAATTTTATTCAACCCTATATAAATAGAATTCGAAGAATTAGAAATAGCCATATCTAGTTAAATTATTAATATTAAATTAATTCTATAGTGTAAAATTCGAAATTATTAAATTAATATTTGACTATTTTAATTTAATAGTTAATAGTTTAATAGTTAATAGAATTAGAATTGTTTCTTTTTGTTTTGATTAAACAAAAAAAAGAATGAAGGATTTTGTTCTTTTTTGTTTTCTTCTAGCAATGGATAGAATGGAAAAACCAAGTCAAGTAAGGGTTTATTATTTCTTGTCTAGAAATGTCCAAATTTTTATGCCCAATACCCCATAAATAGTTCTAACTGTATACGAGCAATAAAAAATTTTAGCGCAAATGGTTTGCAGAGGAACCCTACCTTCTCGAATCCATTCGACTCGTGCAATTTCTTTTCCATCAAGACGTCCCGCAATTTGTACTTGAATTCCTTTTGTATCTGCCTGTTCAGTTAATTCAATAGCTTTTTTCATTGCTTTACGAAAAGAAACTCTATTCTTTAATTGTCCAGCTATAAATTCGGCAAGGATATTAGGGTTTCTATAAGGATTTGAAATTCTTGTGATAACAATATTGAGTTTTCGGTTTACACAATTAAGTTCTTTTTGTACATGTATCTGTAATTCTTCGATTCGTTTGGGTCTACTTTCTATTAATAATTTTGGGAATCCCATATATATTATGACCTGAATCACATCGATTCGTTTTTGAATCTCTATACGTGCAATTCCCTCAACGCCAGAAGATATTTTTGTATTTTTTTTTACAAAATTCTTGATAGAGTTTCTTATTTTTTGATCTTCTTGTAGACCCTCAGAGTAATTTTTTGGTTGTGCAAACCAAAGAGAATGATGACTTTGGGTTGTACCAAGTCTAAAACCAAGTGGATTTATTTTTTGTCCCATAATCCCCCACTACTTAACTATACATATTGTCAAATCTCATATCCGTGGATTTTTTTTTATCCATCTCTGGTTTTTTTTTAAGAATATGTTAGATTCTTCATACTTCTTTATATCCTATTCTTTATATAAAGATCTTCCTATTTTTTATATAAATATTTCCATATTCTTTATATTCTTTATAATATTCTTTATATAAAGATAGATTTTTTAATACAATAGTTATATGACAAGTCGATTTTTTTATTAGATAACCCCGTCCCCGAGCCTGAGGTTTTAATTTTTTCACACTAGTACCGTTGTTAACCTCGGCTTTACTAATAATTAAATCGGATTCGTTGAAAGCCATATTGTGACTAGCATTTGCTGCTGCAGAAGAAATCAATTTTAAAATGGGATAAGATGCTCGATAAGGCATGAGTTCAAGTATCATAATTGTTTCTTCGTAAGAACGTCCACGAATCTGATCAATTATTCTTCGTGCTTTGTTAGTGGACATACGTATATGTTGTCCTAAAGTATATACGTCTGTGTATAGTTCTATCTTTTTCTTTTTTTTATTTATCATAGGATTCGCCTCTTTTTAATGAATGATAAATATTTCTATTTGACTTGTTCTTTTAACGTCGGGATTTATTATCATTTTTTTCTTTTGCTTTTGCATGTCCCCGGAAATTTAAAGTAGGTGCAAATTCTCCCAATTTATGGCCCACCATACGATCTGTTATATAAATAGGTAAATGCTCCTTTCCATTATGGATAGCAATAGTATGGCCGATCATTGTAGGTATAATGGTAGATGCCCGGGACCACGTTACTATTATTTCTTTTTCTGCTTTTGTGTTAAGCTTATTTATTTTTTTTAATAAATGATTTGCTACAAAA